GGGCTCGAAAGCAAGAAGCAACGGCTTTCGCGCTTGTTGGAGCTATTAAGCATCTTAGACTATTCCATTCCATTTTTCAGCTGGACAGAAAAGTGGAAACTTTCCGCGGGATCCTCTTTCTGCGGGATGCTCTTTTGCGCTACGATGGAGTTTTTTACTCTTTAAGTGCGCCACTCCTTCTTTTGTCCTGTATCTGTAGCTGCTTTTCCCGCACCCCCTATCTCTTAAAGGCTCTGCGCTCCCGCATTCTGATTGATCCTGTGCAATGTTGTAATCCTGCTGTTCCTTTATCCCCCGCTCCGCAGCTGCTGGAGACTTAGTCATATTTTGAGCCTTTTGCGGTACTGATTGATGTTATGGGGGATTACTTGGGTTGGCCGGACTGTTTGTTTGCGAAGGCCGAAGGACTGAAAAATGAGGTTTTTGGTGTTATTGGACAGAATTGGTGCCGTTTTCCCACGCCTCATTTTCCATAATATGATTATGAGCTGCAGAACGCTTGAAGCTGGAATTTGAGCATTGAATTTGGAACACAGGCCAAACTACGCTCCTAGGCTCCCTTCTTCGAGGTTTATTCCCCCAGATCAAATGACAAGGAGCCAAAAGCGAAGATGGCAGCGGAGGAATCTGATGGCTAGGCGAATGGGGGGTTGAATACTCCGAGTCAACAGGGTTGGTTGGAAAGCCTCAGAAGAGCCGTGATAAAGAACAGTCTCGGAATAAGGAGCCCGAAGGGAAAGAAAAGCGGGATATGGATCAAATCCTCCTCCCCCAAAATGTACCAAACTCAACATAGATGGATCAGCTGCTATGGGAGAGAGTGCAGGTGGTGGTATCCTGAGAAAGAGTTAAGGTCAAAAAATTTTTTTTCCTTCTCTTCATTCTATCACAATGGTACTAACATGATGGCTGAGACTAGAGCTCTCAGAGATGGGTTCAAACTATGTTCTGATAAGGGCATCCAAGTGAATGACATCGAATCTGATTCCAAAGTTATGGTGGACTCCATCCTTGGTCTTATATCCACCCCTTGACATGTGCTTTACTTGATCAGAGAATGCATCAGCTTATTGTCTTCTGGCATGATGGTTTCTCACATCTATAGACAAGGCAACTCAATTGCAGACAGACTGGCTTCTCATGCTTACTCTCACAGGTCTGATTGCATCGTTGAAGCTGCTTCTTCTCTCTTGCAAACAAGCCTACTACAATGACAAGGAAGGCCTTTACTCTTATTCCTGTTCCCGGAATGCTTTCTTTCATCAAAGCCACGTAAGAAATAGAAAACGTACAACTCGTACAACTAAAGGCTTGTCAATTCTTGGTGTAATACTCACTCGAAAATGATGGGTGTCAGAATTTCTCACTTTTCAGGCAGTCTCATCCGTGTAAGAATTAGGAATTCCTCTTCCAACTCGTCCCAGAATGGGCGTTATGGCAAAGAACAAGAAGAAAACTAAAGGGGAAATTTGTCCAATAGTCACAAATGGTGCCTCCACAGGTTGACATCCAATCCAACCTAGTAGTAAGCGATCCGCCAAAAGCAACCAAAATATTCCTTGGTGAATCGGGCGAAAACTTGAACTACGTACATACATACTTTTAAAAAAAGGTAAAGCCAACAGACATATAAAAACTGGTGCTATTGCGGCTACACCTCCCGCTTTGTCAGGTATACTACGAAGAATGGCATGGATCGGTAGGAAATACCATTCCGGTACAATATGAGGCGGGGTGGGCATCGGATTAGCAGGTATATAATTGTCGGGATGCCCCAAAACATTAGGAGCATAAAAAATAAAAATGGAAGAAAAGATAGCAAAAGCTACCCAACCTACTAGATCCTTTACATAAAAATAAGGGTAAGAAGCAATTTTATCCATCTCTGAATGTACACCCAATGGATTATTTGATCCATATTGATGCAATGCGGCCAGATGAAGAAGACTGGCGCCTACTAAAAGAAAGGGGAGTAAATGATGAAGACTAAAAAAACGATTTAAGGTGGCATTGTCCACGGAGAAACCACCCCAAAGCCAAGTCACTATGGTATCTCCTACTACAGGTATGGCGCTAGCTAAGCTTGTAATTACTGTAGCCCCCCAAAAGCTCATCTGACCCCAAGGTGGTACGTATCCTATAAAAGCTGTCACAATCATTAATAGTAAGATTACAACTCCGAGACACCGAACAAATTCCCTAGGACTGCTATAACTCGCATGATATAGACCACGAAAAAGATGAAGGTGAACCACAATGAGAAACATACTTGCCCCATTAGCATGCATATAACGGAGCAACCAGCCCCCTTCAACATCTCTCATAATGTGTTCTACGCTGTTGAAAGCTAGATCCACATGAGGTGTGTAATGCATAGCTAAAAAAACGCCAGTCACTATCTGAATGACTAAACAAATACCAGCTAACGGACCGAACCCCCACCAATAACTAAGATTGCTCGGGGTTGGATAATCTATCAAATGCTGATTAAGTGTGGAGAATATAGGTTGTTTAAGAATAGAGAATCGTTGGTTCCTTATAGTCATTTATTTGTCTTTTTTAGAAAGAGAACTCTGGTCCCCTCACCTTTTAGCGTTCTGGGGCCTTTATATAATAGAAAAAAAAGAGATAAAAATCTTTAAAGTACCCTTAGAGTAGGGCGAAAGAAAGTCAATATGAGATTTGCGTTGGTTTTCCAACGAAACAGTGAAAGATGCTGTTTTATCCATGGAGGGAGGGAGTGGATGGGGTCGCATCCGGGTATACGCCGAATTGCCTACATACCTACAAAAGGGCCATACGTATTCAGAATGTCAATAAAGTAACTACTGTCTGTGCCATGACTAATGAGATCTAAATATATTTTGTTTAGTCCGAGAATTTGTTCTTGCAAAGACTCGTCTATAATAAATACCTTTTCCACTATGTGTTTGAAATCAATTTCTTCAGTTAATTGTAGATTTCCATTTGTCTCACTATAATCTTTCCAAAGTACCTCTAGTTTTGATTGGCTTTTTTGTTTTCATTTTTCTTGTAGTTCTGCTTCTTGCTCTAAAAATGCAATAAAGACTTTTTGGAAGACGGGCGTTGCGTTTGGTTCGAAAGGCATGGGAGTCTTTGGACATTGCTTGAGATAAGTCAAGACTGACTATCTCTATATACGCAATATTTTGAAAGGCGAAGAGTTAGTACTTTTTCCTTCTCGTAGTTCTACTTGTTAATTAAAAAGAGCGTATAAAAAAGGGGTTGCAGCCCAATCCCTCATTCGATTTCTTAATCGATAAGCAGCCCATAAGTAATCTTAAATCGTCTTTTGCTGGTGAACTCCTTTTTTTAAGTGTAAGATCGAGCGGAGAAAGCGGAATCAAAGAAGAAAGCGAATTCCGGGATCTGGATGCGGGTCAGAAGTTTTTCAACTCAAGCAAAGCAAAGGGCGCATTGCGCACAAAACACAAAATAAGGTGAACGGTACTTTGAACACCCGGAAATATCCATTCTAAAGTTAGAGGTCGAATCGTGGGTCTTCTTTATATACGCCGTGGGTTGACACCGACCTAAGAAATAGATCTTGTTTACGTTTAGCTGCTCTGTTGTAAAGAAAATGTGTCTGTATATTGACTTTCTTTTAGACTAGCCGTGAACGCTAGAATGATCAAATGAAATAAAACCATAGGTTCTTGATAGGAGGGCCTCCCTAAAGTAAGAGAGATTGAGACTTCATAGAACGCTTTTAGTAAAGACGAAAGTCCCTAGTCGTAGGATTTGGTTTGGAGGAACTCCCTGAAGTAGCCTTAAGGAAAGGAGGGCATTTAAAGACAAGCAAGGGAGGATACCTACATAGTTAAAAAGACCTTAAAAGGGCTATAGGCCCGCCTAACATAAAGAGGAAGAATCATACTACCCACATTGTTTGCCTTTCGACAGAAACATTTCCCTTAACCGTAGTAGGCAAGCAGGTAAACTATCTTGTTCCCAGAGGCTTTCTTTAAAGCATCAAAACTACGTGTATCACTGGCAGTTCCCGGGAAAGTTCTCTCGATCCGGCCAAAAAACGCAATTTCGACTCATCAAGATTCAATCTATTTGGGGGGTGCCCGAGCCCGGAAGCTTTAGTCGAACCCAAAGTCTTGGTAGGGTCCCTTCTTTCTCTCTTGTTCCACGACCTACGAATTTAGGAAGAAACGGGGAGTAGGCGCATTTCAGGGAATAGGAATCAGTCCTCTTCTTTCAGAGCCGGAAGAGAAAAGCTTCAATTGGTCTTTTCGAGACGAGACTTCTTCCTCTTACTCTTAGGGGAGAAGAAAAAAAAGAAAAAGAAAGAGGAGATCAACAACAGGCCAGTAGTTGGGATGGTTCACACGCGCCTTTATTGTGAATTACCCTACGAGCCCGCCTCTGAGAGCGAAGTAGTTGAATGAATCTCCGCTGTCTTATCCGATCACGCTAGCAATCCAGAAAAGAACTGGAGGCTCAAAAGGTTAGGTCAAGTGGATTGATCCGTTGTTTAGTCTTCGCCGAATCCCGAAATCCATCTGCACATAGAAGTGTTGGAAAAGTGTCAAAGCCATCCGAGAGGCAGAGGTTGAGTATCAACTTCATCTCTCTCTGGACCTAAGGGAGTTCTGCCAGAGCATAATCACGCGTGCACTTGGTGTATGACCTCAGCCACCAGAATCCGGAATCGACAGGCGCATTCTCTCTAGAGACAATGCTAATGATTCTGTCCTACTAGAGTTTCTTTATGTTGATTGATCCCCCCGGGTTCCTGTCTCTGGTTTCTCGATCCCGGTTCCTGTTCTCCGGTTTCTCGATCCAGTTCCTCCCTTCGGCCGTGGAGTAGATAACTCTTAGTTTAGGGAACAGCGTTTTTTCTTCGCCCGTTTCCTCCGCGCACCAACCCTTTTCCTCACTGGCCATGGCTCGTGTGCACAACCCCATGTTCCTGGTTTTCTTATTGTTTTCCTCACTCGTTTCCCTGGTTGTTCTAACTCCCCGGTTTCAGCGTGTGGTTTGGGTTCTCGGGTATAAATATCTTCTTTGTCTTTTTCTGGGTTAGTTGTGCTAGTCATTTTTCCCTTCGGTCTAGTTGCTCTTGTTCCTACCCCGTTCTTAGTAGTTAGTATTGATAGGGATTATCCCTACGGTTTAGTTGCTCTTGTTCCTACCCTTTTATTAGTGGTTAGTCTTTGTAGCTCTTATTCCTACGGTAAAGTAGCTATTGTTCCTAAGCTTTTTTAGTAGTTCTTTTTCTTCTCTAGTCTAGTAAATCGCTGAGTTCAGTTCATTTTCGCTGTGTAACCCAGTAGACATGGTTCTCGTATTTTCTTTATGACTTTCCCGTATTGTATTACCTGGGTGCACTGCGTTATTTTAAAACTTCCCTTCTGGGCGATCCAGTTTCTCGTATTTCTACTCGATCCAGTCTCTACTCTACCTTTTTACGTTAGTTTCTTAGCTACGGCATCTCTCTCCGGTCGTCCTCCTTCACCGCTATGATCCCTTTAATATCTCGTATATAAGGATTCGGCTTGCTTCCTCAATTGGTTATTGGCTGGACATTGAATGGCATTGACCGACTCTTGTCAATAGCAATAGGTTGTTTGGCAGCAAGCGACGAAAGATATGGCTTCTGGTTGTTTGTTGTGTCCGATAATATTAAGAGTTTCCGCGAATCCACACTAGCTAACTTTACACAGAAGGACTGCTTATTAGATTCCGGAATCTCCTATAACCATATTTTCCCCATCCCTGATGATGAAATGGATAGTTTAGCTAATTGATGTGCCACCCTCTTACCATTCTTATGAGTATCCGCATTCAATTAGAAACTTAAAAAGAAGAAATTATAGCTTTAATATCATCCACAATGTGTCCAATGCTAGGCTCGGGTCTTGTTGGAGCACGGCTCCCACATTGCACTGCCTGTCTCCACATCTATTCGGTAAAAGAAAGCTTCCAATGCTAGCTTCATTCCATAGTAGACAGCCCAGGCTTAGACAACTCCAGCATCCGTGGCGTGGAAATGACTCTTTGACATAGCTGAAAAGATGGTGCCAATTCAGTCCCTTAGTCCTACACCTAATCCAGATGCCTTAACCTCCTTTCAAAGAGCTCTATCACAATTGACTTTAAAGCAGTCATTCGAGGCAAAAGGGAAAGGAAGCTAAAACTATCTTCCCCCGAAAAGTGAATTTACTTCCTGAACGACAAGTGGCACCGCAGGCGAAGAGATAGCGTTCAATGAATCAGATAATTTCTTTTCATTAAATAACCTAAAAATTTTTTATATAGGTTGTCACGAGTCTAGTTGAGTCAAGATGCGTGTCGAGATGAGTTGAGTAAACCTTGTTCCAGTTCCTTCTGTCTTAGTTGCTTGTGTGCTTTACTCTATCTTAATGCTCGGATCACGAATTTATCTTATCGATAATGAGTTATTCGCCTTCAGAAGTAAGGTCGGGTAGGAACGATAAGTGGGTGGGGTCATTGAGTTAGCCCAAGGGGGGAGCCATCCTCTCGGGAAAGGGACAGGAGCGCCTGGCGAAACCAGACTCTATCTATCCATTCTGCCTCAGATCCAATCTGACTGCACTGACGAAAGAACAATGTCCGCCCTGATCACCCATGTGACAGATGGTGACTCCTTCATCGCATCCTTTGCTGAGGTAGAGTGCCTGAAAGAGAAAGAAGAGCTTACTAAGCCAAAAAGCTGAATATAGAGCCAAACATGCGGTTTTTTCTCGTCAAGCAGCAATCAAATCCTGGGAAAAAGGTAGGGTAGAATCGCCGAGTCGTCTAGCACCGTTCCCTGCCTCAACTCCACAATCACAATCATTTGTGAATAAAAAAGGTGGTTTGCTGCTGTCCCCGGCATTGGAAAGACCTGACAAAGAATCCTTATATTGGGAAATGTGCTATATGGAGGTTTTTTTTTATGATTGTTGACGTACTGACTCATGCTCAGGATCCGCTTATGGTGGTTCGGCTTGCTTCTCTGTTGGCATTTCCTAGACCCAAGACCGACTAATATTATAATACTGCATGCAGAATGGATAGCACAGGTCGGAGGGGAAGAAGAAGGGAAGAGTACAATGGAAGGGGCCTAGGAAGATGTTCAACAACCATCTCCTTTCCGTCCAGAATGTAGTGTAGAAAAGCAAAGAATCTTTCCTGCTTCAGAGCTATTCAGAGCTAATAGGATATCTATTTGAAATAAGGTACCCTAAGGTGGGATAGTGTGTCAGTAAACACGCAGTGGTTAAGGGCATAGACCTCTAGACAGGACAGATTAAATTGTGGGTTCCACCCGCTTCCAGTCGAGTTTTATAGATTCCGATAGAGTCACCGCTCGCTTTTGCTTTTGACAAGATGCCCTAGTCCTTTTGGTAAGCGTAAGCATTTCGTAAGCAGAAAAAACTAGATATTAAACTCCCGGTATCAGTTACAATGCTCACTATTACGGATCCCACGACGACAGCTCCCGCTGAAGCAATTGTTGCTGCGGAGGTAGCTAAATTACCTATCCGCTATAGACGGAAAAGGCATGCTGTGGCGGACTTAAATAAACCTTAGTTGAAAAAAAAAATGATTGGTGGACCAGAAAGAAATTATTGACCTTGATATAACCCTTTTTATATCGGAGTAAATGAAGACTCCTAGAATGCCACGCACGAAGAAGCCTACTCAGAGTAGGAATCCCGCACATTATAAAAAAAAGGAAAATGGACCTGCAACTACCTTAGACTTTCTTTAAGGAAGATTGCAAATAAGAGCTGATCCTATAATTGTAATAGTAAGATTAGGATCCCGACTCATCTGTAAATTTAAGGCATATAAGGTAAATACATAGATCTAGGTAAACTTACGTATACTATACCTATACGGATCCTTTCTCTTATGAAAAGGAAAACTACGGGATAGCTATGCCGCAGTCAAAAAGACATATTTATGGATATGTACTAAGCCAGCTCTTTATACTAAGGCATATCAAAAAATGGGGTTCGATATAGGGAGTCTTTGCTGTTTACTGTTTACTTTACCTTTACCCAGCTTAAAGAACTGTGCCATAAATTCATAAGAACTGCTATTTGTAGAGCTTCTATAGCTTCGAGCCCTTTAGTTCGTTATCAAGCGTATAGCTTAGAGGGTGATCGCTGGCCACAAACTTGCAAGAGTCAGCTATTTGTTCACATTCAAGCATTCGTTCCCCACGTTCGAGCTAGTCGAATCAGTACTTATTGTTATACCGTTCGTGCCCCTCAGAGCCACTTAACTCGCTTTCAAGAATAAAAATCCTGCTTCCAATTAATAGACTGAAATGAAAACTTTTAAAGATGTTATGGAGGGTTTAAAAGTCATCGGTGCTGGAACTGCTACAATTGCTTTAGCTGGAGCTGCAGTCGGAATTGGAAAGATATTCAGTTCGTTGATCCATTCAGTAGCACGGAGTCCGGAATTGGATACTAAATTGTTTGGTTATGCCATTTTAGGCTTTGCTCTCACGGAAGCCATTGCCTTGTTTGCTCTTATGATGGCCTTTCTGATCTTATTCGTATTCTGAGATTCGCTACCGTCAGTAGCCTTCCTCCCAAGGCGAGCGAAGTGACGTGAGGCGAGCGTCTGAGTGAGTTGAGTGAGGAAGTGAGGGCCCTGAGGAAGCGGAGGGAGCGAAAGCTGGATCGGGTTTCACTGTTGTGTTGGTTAATGCCCAACCACCTTCAAGAAGGCAAAGAAGTCAACTTCATAACCTTTTCCATTATCAGTAGCAGCAGTGGACGAATCGAGACAATAAAAATACAGGTAGGAATCTGCTTATCTACTTGCCTTTCAACCTCAGAGCATTCAGTTCAGGTACCGCAGCGGTCGACGACTTGGCTGGGGCAGATCTTAACTCATTATCCTTCTTCGAACCTTTTGGTATGTATTGCCCCCTAACTATAGATCAGATCCAGCAGACGAGAAAGAAAATTCCGCACTGCTGCTGAGTCGTCGGACTTATCCACCAAGGGATTCGTGGAATTTCTGTGGATTGCGTTGGGGGAAATCTACCAAAGCTAGGCAGATAGATAGACTCCTTTCCCGCTGCTAAGGGAGAGCAAGAAAGAGAAAAATTCTTGTTTTTTAACCAGCGCCCCCTTTTGGGTATGCAGGTACTAAGAGTCCTCTCACTACCAACCAGCAGACATCATCTGGCTGGGTCTTGCCGGTATCAACAACGATAAAAAAAACTACCAAATGGAAACAGCAACTAACTATGGCTCTTGGTGGGCCCAGACAACGTCCTAGGCGTAGGGGAGATCGGAGCAACAGGTAACGCCTAGACGACGTTTTTATTCCTGGGCTGCAGTAAGTAGATCGAGAGGTCGTTTCGCCCCTTGTCCCCGAATATGGGTAATATGTTCTCATACAATGTTGCTCCAATCTGACCTAGCTGGCGAGCGATCCCAGTTCGCGACAGAGAACAAGACAGCAAGCGAGCGTACCTTTGTTCGCTTCTTCTCCACCAAGCACGGAAGTTTAAGGATAACTGTAGGTCGGTGGCTACCTAAGGAAACTCCGATTCGATCCGCCCCCCGGCTGGGAGGCATCTACCTCATCCCGATCACAAGGAGAGGTTCACTATGATGGGGGGTACTTCTTTTTTTCCCTTCCGGAAAGAATGAAATGCATAGGGGACCATCCTTTTGTTGCGGCATGCTCCTCAGATTTACGGATTCACAGGGGGCCTCAGGCCCTACTTAGTTGACTGACAATGACAAAGGCTTGCGAAACTAAGTAGGGCCTTTTGAATTGAATCTTAAGTAGTCTATCAGTGGTGCAAAGCTAATTGCCCCTTTTCAGTAGGGGGCGAAAGGTTAGACCTTAGAAAGTCAGCGAACAGCGGTTCTTCTATGTAGGTATGGCGTTCCCCCTTGACTCTCCTAACGTCGAGCTAAGTGATTTCGTAACCTTTTCGTAGCGTAGTAGAATGAAGGCTACGCACCGACGCTCTCTTTTCTATTAGCCTAAGCGTCTTCGCTAACTCGCTCGCCTACTATACCCTACTATACCACTTTTAGGGTAGGCTAGGCTAACTCAGCCGCTTACTTCTACTAATGTAGGGCTAAATAGCGCCTTTTCTTTTTAAAATAACCAATTTTCATTATTGCGAACCTATAGGTCCTTAATAGCGTTGACAAAGAAGAACAGCCGGTTAAAAGACAACGAATCTTTTTATTTATTAATTATTATATATATTTTTATATATAATAATTAATAATAATTATTATTTTAGGCCAGCTTGACAAGCTACCCTTCCTCTTGATCTGAGGTGCGAAGATCAAGATATCTTTTTTATGACTTCCATTCCACTTATCGATCCCGGCCCAGAAAAGTGACCGACCAGGGCCCTATTGATGAATGAAAGAAAGGCTTTATGAGCCCTGTAAGCCCACACCTGTGTAGAGTGGATCGTTCAACACCTGCGGCACAAACCCATTTTTGACCTATTGGTCCTAGTATCATAGGCGACCGAACGGCCGCCCCCTAATTACTAGACCGACCTGCTATAATAATTCCATAAACACCTAGCGAAGATATGGCAAACAAATAAAGTAGCCCTATGTTCGGATCTGACAATACCATACCATAATCAAAAGGTACAACGGCCCGAGCGACCAGACTTAACATAAATGTAGCCACTGGAGCCATTCTAAAAAGGGAGAAATTTGCACTACTTGGTGAAATAGGTTCTTTTATAATCAATTTAAAACCATCTGCTAGAGGTTGTAACAATCCAAACGATCCCACTACATCAGGACCCTTTCGACGTTGCACAAAAGCCATTACTTTACGTTCAGCTAGCACTAAAAAGGCTACTCCTAGTAGAAGTGGTAGAATTATTCCAAGTATTTCAGCTGGAACTGCTATGTACATTTTCGATTTTCTATTCACTCATGATCTGGCCTAGTCGACCCGATCATGATATTTCACTCATGATCTGGCCTGGTCGACCCAATCATGATATTGAAGGATGGGACCTTTTCTCGAAAAAGAAAGGAGATTCTATTTCTTCTTCCAAGCCCTTCTTAGAAGATGCAGTCAGTAAGCTCTCACTTATCTTCTTCATTTACGAAAATAGATAGATAAGAAAAGATGTCAGCCTCTCTTTTCTCGCGGAACACTCACTTAATGGGGCTATTTGAATTGGAAGACAACGACAAAAGTGAAAGAAGGAGGTCTATTTCGTTGATCGATGTCAATGGACCAAGAAATCTGTCCTTTGCTGAAAGCTCATAGGGTAAGAAGAATTGAAAGGTAGGTTTTGTCAGTGATTAAATGGAAAGGTCAGCTGGAGCGAAAACCAATCAAACTCAGAAAGATAGGTAGATCGAGCGCGCTGAGGGAAATTCGAGAGATCCGGAGACATGGCCACTACTGGCCTACGGTCCTTGCAGATTACATAGCACATGCTAAGAGCTGCGATGCCTGCCAGAGGTATGCAGGAATCCAGCACAAGCTTCCGAGTTATACCCGATTATAAAGCCTTGGCCATTTCGAGGGTGGGCCATGGATATCATCGGAAAGATCTATCCCAGATCTTAAAGAGGTCATACTTTTATCCTAGTATAGTAGCTACGGCCCAGCCTTCTCCACCTTCTGCCCTGGGTAGAAGCCGAGCCTCCCCAGAATGTGACTTCTACGGAGGTAATAAGGGTCTGGTATATATTACTGTTATTCGTCCAGATATTGCTTATGCAGTTCATGTAGTGAGTCAATTTGTGTCTGCTTCTACCGGTCCCCGTCGCGGCGTTAGGAGACATTCATTGGGTAATTCCGCAGAAGACCACACAGGCCATAGGTAACGGCTCTTATGCCTTGCCAGCAGAAAGAAATCCAGAGACCGTCCTCCCCCCAATGCTTACTATCGAGATTGGTTCGTCGGGCTTTACTCCCATTCCAAAGTTTCCGAATTAGCTTTAGAGATTGAGCAAGTGTAAAAAGTATAGAGTGATCTGGTTTGCGCGGCTTTCGGGTTATGTCTACTAGAATAACAACCCGTAGTCTAGTTGAAACCCTCTTTTACAAGATTACAGACTAAAATGACTCGCTTTCTTTCTGAATCTGCTTTCTCTATTGACATATAAGAGTCTCGACTTGAGCGCTTCCTCGAAATAAAACGGCGAAGGAACGCCTTCTCTCTCGTGCTATGGCTTTGCTTCCTTATCTGGGGAGACGTGACTAAGCCTAAAAGGCGCTAGACGGCACTGTTGACGCCTTATTGTCTTTCCATAGGAACTCCTAAAGTATACTTATGCATTTGAGTCTGTTCAGTCGTGCCTATCCCCGATAGTCACTCCTTCACTCACTTTATTTCCTTATTTATGTGATTATGTGACACGTCTATCTTTGAAACTATTACCATTAGCTAAAAGACAAAGATGAAATGAAAGGTAAGGTCTAACTAAACCGGCTCAGTACTATGACCCCGACTCTGTTTATCTATCCCTTTCCCGACTCTGTTAAGGAGGATCGCTAACCCAACTCTTTGAATCTCTGACTAAGCCTGTTCCTCGAGTACCGCTTGCTAATCGGCTAACGGAACTGGTAACCGTTGACTGCTTCTTCTCTTGTCTTTAACGAGTCACTCTAACTCTCTCCTCTGTCTACGCTCGTTCCTGTCCTTAAACGAAGCTCTCTCCGGTTGCTTCCTTCTCCTTGCTAAACTAGAAATGATCTCTTACGACTAGCATTGCGATTCACGCATCTCGCACAACCGTGCCTGAGATATTAGTGGTGAATACTCTTGTATACTAGCCGTCTCACAGGTTCTCGTTAGCAAGGATAGAGAGACAAAAGGATAGCTTCGAAAGTAGGTAGGCTAGGGAGATGCTCAAACCGGGGCTGGATCGAATTCCTGTAAGACTTCTATCCTTTTTCTCTTTCTTTCTTACTATATTCCCCTGCCCCCTATATTCAATTAAAAGACTAGAAAACCTCTCTTGTGCGTCTACGTACCCGTCTTACCAATACTGATTAGCTTAAGACTGAAAATCTTAGTTAGATAGCATCTATTGGATTGTCTATCTTAATTCGCTTAAAGCCTTACTTTCAACTCGGCCTCCCGGTCAGTATATCCGAGTTCGACTTAAATAGTCTCGGTTTTCATATTCTTTATCTTTGATATGTGCGGTCCTCAATCGCCGGACGGCTGCCCTCCATCCCCTTGCTTCACGTGCGTGCCCTTCTTATCATTTGTTGGCTAGCCCTTTGTATTTCATGGCATGGCTACATGTGCCCTTTGGATTTGATGGCACTTCAACCGGGGGTCTTTTTTCATCCTTCGATGCTAACTCTGAACTCATGCTTCCACCTCCAGCTTAAGCACTTCTATCGATCAATTCTGGTTCAAGATTTGAAACTGACAGCCGAACCCAACGAGTGAAGTATACGTAAGGAGTCAGAAGAAAGCAAGCAATAAAAAAAGAAAGATTTCACGGCGATATCAATTCCGTCATATCTGAAAGAAATTCCTGAAAGAAATAAAGAATTCTGTCACTTCAAGAAAGAAGGAAGGAATTCCATCAATAATTGCCAAATCCTAAATTCAGTCTTCACTGATAGATAGAAAGAGAAATTCTGTAAAGCAAAGAGAAGGCTTGAAATAAAATCCATCTTAATACGAAATTTTTAAATCAAAAATCTTTCCACTTCCAGCGCACCTCCTTTCCATGCTACTTCTTTCTTTTCCACTTCATGACCAGGAATTATAGGTCGGCATTTCTTGAATTCCATCAAGAAAGGCACCTCTGGACGTCTGCTTCAACTTCAAGCCCTTCTAGGGTAGGGATAGGGACCATGGATCAAGATTTCTGGTTCCCCTTCGATTTTCAACTTCGCAGTCTGCTACTATTAGAGGGATATGGATTTCTTTCCCCCGGATATCGATTTATCGGGAGTGCTACTCTTTCCATCAAAGCAATCACACCCTTAATTCACACTCATTCTGCTCCACTCACACCCGAAAGAAAGCTAGCTCATCTCTCAGACTGGATCCGGTCGTAGAGACTGATTGATCGGTCACCAACCTGCAAGACCAAGAATTTGAAGAAAGATCTCTGCTTAGGCTTAAAATCTCTCTACCTCTCAAAGTCACCACTCCGTCCAGGTGTGGAGGTCAGAATCCCATCCTATCCACCCGGGCCGTCGTCACCACCTTCTTTTGTCCGATCCTTCTCCTTTTGAATGATCGTCACGCTTCTCTTGAGATCGAGATCAGCTTCCCAAGTCAGAACTAGAAAGAATAGTAAATAGCACCGCTGATAGACTTCATATGAGAAAATGGGATGATTCCTCAGGCAGTGTAGCTTTGTCGGGGTGCACCTTTGGTAGCAGCGGCATCTCTATTTCTCTCTGCAAATGCATCCCATTGAGACTTCTCCCCCTGGGCAGGATCTTCCAACCTTTCATTCATTTCTTGATCCATCAACCTGGGAGCGAAGCCCTTCATCTTTCTCTTTTTGCTACTAATAACTGGGCTTCCCTTCACCACAAGATGCAAAAGATTGGAAGAATCGCTTGAGAGACCGTCCGCCCAACCTGTCAGATATTCCTGGACTCGCTTTGAACCAAAAGAGATGCTGCTTGATCCGAGTATGCTACTTGCGTAGTAGATCCAGCCATTACTATCAAAGCGTCTTTCCCACTTGAGAAAAGGAGTGATTTGCGCTCGTCCGATTGACGATGAAGGGGCCCTTCTCGCTTAGTGGAAAAAGTACTCGAATTGGCAATACGAACCTAATGGTTAGCTTTTGATGCCACCATACCATAGGGGCTCTAGCTTACGACTATCAAAAAGAAGGCGATAGGGAAAGGCACCGCTAGATCGACTTTCAAAGTCCGGCTGGATGGGAATGATTTCCGGGGAAGAAGCCCCGGCTGCCATGCCAGCTCGATCTAAGGTGGGAAGGGATCGAGACCTTTCTCGCGAAGATGGTCTTCTATAGTTTCAAAATCTCGACTTTATAACAAAACTACTTTCTTTCTTCCATGCCGCCGTCGAAGGCCCGGCTTAAGACATTGACTTGGGTCTTGCAGCTGCCAACCTTCAAAGTAGGAGTTCGGGATCTTGTCATGAGCATGCTCCAGAGAAGGCTTTTTCCTTTATTTATCTACCCGCCGTTGGTGACCGAGCGAGGATGATCTTATTCATGATCGGCCAAGTCCGAAAGCTGCAAGAAAAGGGGGCCAGAGAGAAGGTCTTTTCATCACCTCCTTTGGCTCTTATTGGTTCTCTTCACGATGATTGGTCGGGGCCTTCGTTCCCTCTTTTAAGTAGAGAGATGTTCCCGCGGCGAAGAAGTGGAATGATCATCAGAAGGAGGTGAAGGGCTTAACAGCGCCTGGCGGGAATAAGAAAATAAGGAAATTGGGTCGGGTTTGGTCATTCATTCTTGCTTTTTTGGGATTGAAGGATAAATTACAAGCAAGTCGTGTTTGGAGCGAACGAATTACCTCCTTTGAAAAAGAATTTCTTTGGTTATGGCCGATACCTATTGTTGTCAATGAGAAGATCTACCCGGAAAGGGAAAACAAGATCGGATAGTTGGGCAGGCGCTCCCCTTTGGGTGTGGCTGTGTATGGATAGGCTAAGGCACCTTAGTGTGCAAGGGGCTAAGTCGTTCATTCAAGGACCGGAGCTTTCATCTGAATTCCCCTATGTTCGAGACCATTATTTCTTAGAGTCGTTGAAGGAAAAAAGCTGGATAGAGAGGCCGGGTAAATGGTCCAAGGGTCCTTGTCCAAAGGCGGCTAAGCCCTTTCCAGCAACGTGGAAGAGGAGAGCTTGCTCAGGGAATTCAAATGGGAGACTCTCGTTCGGATGACTGTCGGTATGATGATGTGCTTGATGCTAAAGCTGCCTATTCTCGCTGAGACTCTTGTCGAATCCAATCTTCTTTCTGGAGCACCTATATGAAAGGGAAATCCGGATGAGTAAAAAGGGGCCTTCCTAGTCCTTGAAGTTGTTAGAGTTCGGACTTATCGACTTGTGTAGTAATAGAAGCGATCTTCTTTACAGGCGCCTACCACCCCTAATTGATTAAAGAGAAGGGAGCCGCCCTAGTAGCATGAGACGACAGCCTTGCATAGGAGTAGTTCTGACTCCGAGAATAGAATCTTATCCCCGCCGACTAAGCCCGGACTCTTTCGCATCGCGCTAATTCAGTGCCAGCCGTTGGTGAAAGACCTGCATGGAGCCGAGCCCTTCTCACCTACCTGCTTTGGGGAGAGTTTGATCCGGACAAAACTAGTGGGTGTCGCCTCCTCGAAGCAGCTCCCTCTCGCCCCGATTGATGAAAAAGAAATAGAATTGGAAAAGTCCAAAGAAGACTTTGACCCCGTAAGCTAAACTGGGAATCTCGTACGAAACTGAGAATGTGATCATGACAGCACATCGAAAGAAAGCGGCTCGTGGCTTTCATATCTTGGTAAATAAGAGATCGATCCCGTAGTTCAATCCTGGGAAGGGTCAAAAAGTGTATCCACCCGGTCCGGGGAAGGTGTGTGAAATCCTCTCACGTTCTTGGTCAAGTAATGGCTCTAGCTTCATTCTCGCTTTGGGATCATCTCGCCTTCGTGGGTCTCCGCTTTCCAGCTGCGGAAAGCTTCACTCCTTTCACTGAATGAAGACCAAGGAAAGAACTTCAAATGTTTAACCATTTAGCTATGGATGCTTAGCGGGGGTTGAGAGATCCCTTGTCGCCGACAAAGAAAAGAAGGTAGAACCAATGGGCCCTTAGTCCGCCCCTTATGTAGTACATAGAGGCGTCGCGAAGGAGTGAAGAATGCCCCTTTCCTCCCCTTAGTCCATAGGAAGAACTGGACGACCAAATACAAGCACTGACTTCCAAAAATAGATAGCCTGCCTCTCTCTCCTTTCTTGCAGCTTACGAACCCAGCCTTTCCCCCGAAAACAAGATTTACGCAGAAAGGTAGCGAACTCTTTTTGCTCAATAGCTAAATAAAGATAAACCAAACCACCCGAAGAGGAATGAAAGCTTCAAATCGAGTTCTCTCTAGTAAAGAAGTGGATTTCCTTAAATTTAAATAAGGAAAGGCAATAAAAAAGTACAGAGGTCTTGCGAGGCGGTCGTTGGGATCGAATCTTCCTGGCAGCGGGCGAGAAGACCTCAGTTGGAGACGGGGCGGCTTTCTCTATTTCACGAAGATGTCATTTTCAAGATAGGATTTTTGGTTGTAAATCAATGTGAGTAGCCCTACTTTCCCCACTTTCAGCTATCCTTTTTCTGCCTTCCACTTTCGAGAGCTAGACCAGACTTCCTTATCTGGCTTCCAGTCTACTAAGGACAGCTGGCTCAGACACTGGCTTTGAGTTCGGACTTCCTTCTTTCTATGACCAGATCAGGAGCTGCATGATCCGATGAGCTATCAGCTGAGAGACTGGCTTCTCGGTTGTTAGTAACGACTCAGACAGAGCAGCTTACCTTGCTATGGTGAGTTATAG